CGTGATACTTCTTCGGATTTGCGTGAACTAGCGGACCGATTACTAAGTAGGGATGCTCCCTCCAGCATGAACGAACCTTTTCGAAACTTTAGGAATCGCCACAGCCGCCCGATCGGGTTCTATTGATCATGTCCCCTTCCCAACAGTTGTACCTTGTTTTGGGGCATCTTTGGCTTTACGAGAGAAAGCCCGCCGGAGAAAAAAGTCTTTCTCTTCCCGTCTCGGATCATATTCCGGTGCGTCCACAGAAGAGGAAATCGCAATGCATCTTGCTCAGCAGGCGTTGCTTGGAGTGGGAGTGTAGCGTGGGTAAGGTAAGGAAGCCGCCAGAGAGGAAGCCAAACCGGCCTATTAAGCGCAGCTAAGCTAATATGCGCCGGAGAAAGCCAGGTGCCGGAGGTAAGCTCTATTCGGCCCGGAGCAAAAATTCCCCATAACGAATAGGCTCGCTCTATTGCCTATCCTGTGCTCGACCCCAGTTCCTCGGCAGCACCTCGAGGTGCATTTAGTTGTCTTACATGAGACTCGGGATATTCCTCACTCCATGGCATGGCACCTTTCGCGCATCCATTCCGCCCGCCCGTCCGGACGCGACGCCCTTTATCATTATCATCTACCGCCCTTTCTTTCCTCCCGGCTATTCACGCATGAAGATCGCCGTATATATGCTTGACTTCGGTTGTCGGTGCTATAGGTAGGAGTACATTATGGCAGGATCAGTCACCCGGGCAAACCAACCCTCCTCCAAGAAGAATTGTGCTATGCCCCCCCGATCCCTATAGAGCGAAAGAGCTGCCTGGTGATCCCTAGGTTGCAGCACGTCCGGTCGTTAACTCCTCGCGCCGCTGCCGCCGTTTCTAGGACCGACCGACGCCTCACCTGCACAGGTACCTACGTAGTGTAGTGTCGATCGCACATTCAACATAGCGTTCGGACTCATGTGCCTTCCAGAACCAGGGGTCTTCAAGCCTGCTGCGTACGATTAGCCAGCCTTGCGGCGGCAAAAGGATTAGACGCCCCCCCCCATGCTACGGTTCCCTGCGGTCCGAACCCGGTGCCGCATTAGGTTAGGGGGCTGGGCGATAATAGCTCCTCCGCATCCCAAAGCGCGCTGCCCTCCTAGGCGCGCAACACTAAGTAATCCAAGCCAACCCACATTACTGACTAACGGTGGATAATCATATTTCTTAGAGGTACTAAATACAACTCCATGAATGAGCAAAATGAAGGTTGCATTAATGATAAAGATCTCTGGGGAAACCGCTAAAAAAAGATTGAACATGTGGGAGGATCCGAACGAATTCTGCTTTCATTTCCCCCGTATGGAGCACTGAGTTACTTACGTTAAGGTCTTCAACAGGCAGGCAGCACACTCTCGGCGGCGGCTAGGAGGGATCGCTAGACCAGCAGCCAGACCAACAATGAATGTGTAATGATGGTGATTCCACACCAGGCTCAATAAATGATTGAATGTAGAAAGGGGATCCTAAACAAAAAAGGAGTCCATGACCCGCGGAGAGGTCGAATTCCAAACTTATCTCTCGAGTATACCCATTACCAAAAAATGGACGTCACCTTGGGACACATGTGGATAGCCGCCCCGCGTGGCTAAAAGTAAGCCAAAAGAGCTCAAACTCTTTTTTTTAGTTCCACTGAGAAACTCGAGTCTTATAAAAGACGCAACTCTACGAGGGAAGTCCTCGGGTCGAGTCTTTGCGAGTTCATCCCAAACAAAGCGAACCCCTTCCGGGTCTTGGTCGGGAAGATGCGGATAAAACGCCAATAGCCTGATGTTAGCTTCTACGGAATAAGCCTTAAAGAAGAGAGCTATCAACGCTTATAATAATAAACTAAACATTTCATAAGAAAATATAAATTATTTGAATCTCAAAGGTATAGGTGAAATTTTGAACAGTCATTTCAATCTTTTTCCAATTCTAAGAAAGATAAATCCCGAAAAATCCGTCAATAAATGACGAACCCCATTATACAGATGATAGGACAGGGCTAAAGCAGTAATCTCGACGGAGATGGGGATGAGCTTTGATGAATAAAAGAGGAATTGGTAGAAATTCTCATAGGTGAAGCAAATCAAACCTATTTTCAGACAAAGAAGATAAAAAAACAAAACTATAGTGACTAGGAAAGCCCCGGAGATTCTATGGGAAATTGGAAACGTCGAAGTGAGCTGTGGCTTATAAATAGGAAGATGAGGAGATAACGGGCGAAGGATATTCATGATACTAGGTTGGATTTATGTTCATTAGCTCCTTGTTCGCGGAGCGGCATACCGGAAAAAAAAGAAGAAAAGAAACCATCTCACGAATTGGATTCGAACCAATCAAGCTACTTGCCTTTTAGTAGATCGTGACTCTGACGAGTTATTTACGCAATTCTTTTTTCTTTTCGACCTAAGACGGAACACTAACATAATATCTGTTCAAACAAAAAGTATGGGCAAACTCGAAAACGAAAGGGTCCCGCAAGCAAGTAGCCTTTTCGGGTAGCAAAGCTAGCCCTTCGTATCATTGGGGGTGAACCCGGCTACACAACAACTGTAACTCTAACAGAGGATCTAGTTCCACACCAATCCGCTTACATATTTAATTTTACTTTGGAGAATCAAAAACAAGAATTTGGGGTCTTCATTATACCGGCGAATAGCGGAATGCCGGCGAATCGAAAAACCCCTATCATTGTCGGCGAACCGAGAAAAGAGTCGGCGAATCGTTAACTGCTATGTCGGCGAATCACAAAAAGAAACAAACTAGCTAACAATCATTCTTGGCCTAGCCAGGCCCATCTTGTCCTCTTCTAAACTAATCAAAACATCTTCAGGAGGGGTCTCTAACTCATGCAAGCCCAGATTCCAGCCATGACCCAAATAGGCAAGCCTATCAGCTGCACAATTACATTCTCTGTATACATGATTAAGGCTGCAATCCCAATTCCCATTTAACAGACTCCTGTACTCAGAAAGTAAACCATGGAGAGGGTGAGTATCCTCCCAATGACCTCGGATCAGATTTACCACTAGGGAAGAGTCTGATTCCACAATCAGTCTAGGAATATTGAGTTTCCAAGCAATCTTAAGACCAAAATATAAGTCCAGAATTTCACCTTGCAACCATCTCCAAGTCTCCATCTCAGACCAGCCTTAAGCACCTCTGAGCCATACAGAATTCCTTTCCAGGTACTGGATACAAGGAGAATCCGCTCTTTCCTATAAAGACTTCAAAATGAATACCATTGTTCTTTTGTTCTTTCTTCGTTTATCGGCGAAACGAGAAAACTGCTTTGGCAGAGAATATGCCTTTCCCTATGGTCGAGCAAGTAAACTACCTTTGTCGGCGAAACGCAAAAGGGCTCTTTACCAAAAAAGTTTCTTATTGTCTACCTAAAAAAGCTTTGGTCTTCATTAGGGCGGGATACGCGTCCATTGAATGAGTTGACTTACTTGTTTCATACGGATTTGCAAGGGCAGCTGGACCAGCGGGGGTGGCTAAAGCCATTAAATCTTGAAAATTGGCATCTCCTATTATTATTTTAGTTTTGTATCAATCTCTTCTTGGAATTTACTTAGCTAAGGCACCCACCGGATCTACAACTGCCGGGCAAACATCTTCCCATGTTGCAGAGAAAACACTTTTTTAGTAAAGGGGATAAACGAAAGAAAAAGGCCCTTTGTTCGCCCGCTTCGCTTAGCTCTCTCAAGCAAATTACCGTTGCTCGTGGACGAAGGGAGAACCCCAGTAGTACCGCGCGGGTAAGCTGTATTCTTTTTATGAACCTTAATTTCGACTCCAAGCCCGCTCTGAGTCTTTAGGAAAGATAGCTTCAAGTTGCGAAAGAAAGATTTCTCTATAGAGGTGTGCCATCTGACGATGGATTCGGTATTTCACAATAGTAGCCGGGATCAGAGAATTAGACAAAACCCCCTCCGGTCAGTAGATCCTACACCCAAAGTATGAATATAGATATGAGTACTTAACCAAGCTGGTTAATTCAATTCCAGGAAAGGGCGAAGACTTTTTCAACAGGCGCTAACCGATTCCAAAGATTCGAAAGCGAAAGCGGTTCCCTCATAAGCATAAGCAAGTAAGAATGCTTTCGCCCCCCGGAATCGCATCCAGATAAGGAAGCTTGCCAGGTAATAGCATTTGGTAGTCTATCTCATCCGAACAACGTGGAATGTGCTCATCAAAATTAGGGCTTTTTTCGATTCGCCGACAAAGGCAACCAAACTTCCTGGCCTTTCCGTTTTGAGGCTATGTGGCTTAAGCACCATGATTTAAATCAAGTTGTGACTGCCAGCTGGAATTATAATCATCTGAACTTCTCAGAGAAATTAGAGCTCTTGGCTTGTAAGCTCAGGGATTGGAATGCCCAGGTCTTTGGGCACTTGCAGCAACGAAAGAAAAAAGTGTTGGCTAGACTTAATGGTGTGCAGCGGGCTCTTTGTAATAAAGCTAACCCCTTTTTAGTGAATCTTGAGAGGGATCTGCAAGATGAATTCTGCCAAATCATGGATCAAGAAGAGTTATTGTGGATGCAAAAATCTAGAGTTAATTGGCGGGATAAGAATTCTAAATTCTTTCATATGACTACTTTGTTTGGTTAGAAGAAGAAGGAATAAACTGGTGGGGTTGAGCAATGAGGTGGGTGAATGGATCACTGATAAGGAGGAGTTGAAAGCTGTGGCTGTGAAGTATTTGAAAGATTTGTTTGATAGGAGTGATGCGGGATTCTGATTTGCCTAATCTTTTCCCAGCTTTAGATCCCAGGTTGTATGCTGACCTGGGTAGAAGTGTGAGTGACCAGGAAATTAAGGATAGTCTCTTTGCTATTGGCCCTTACAAAGCTCCTGGTCCGGATGGTTTCTCTGCTTGCTTTTATCAGGGATGTCTGTGCTGCTGATATGTATTCCCTTGTTAGGGGAATTTTCCGATCCTGTGAAGTGCCTGCTGTCCTCAATAGAACTCTAATAACTTTGGTTCCTAAAGTTGAGAACCCTTTGACTATGATGCAGCTGAGACCGATTAGCCTGTGTAATACTTTTTATAAGGTTCTCACTAAAATCTTGGTTGGCAGGTTAAGACCTCTAATGAAACACCTGGTTAGCCCCAACCAGGTCAGCTTTATCCCTGGTAGATTTTTTTCTGATAACATAACTTTGGCTCAGGAGCTCTTGAATAAATTCGGACTAAGGCTAAGAAAGGTTTTGTGGCTTGGAAGATTGACCTCTCCAAGGCCTATAATAGAGTTAGATGGGATTTTCTTGAAGGGGTGCTAAGGGAGATCATGTTGCCTGAGGCCACTATTAAGCTTATTATAAGCTGCGTTTCTGCGGTTCAATTTCAAGTTAATGTTAATGGAGAAAGGGGTGAGACAAGGGGACCCCCTTTCTCCGTATCTGTTTGTTCTTTGTTTGGAAAAGCTGACCCATCTGATTAGTGATGCTGTTCTAAGAAACAGGTGGAAGGCTGTTAGCATATCTCAATCTGGTTCCACAGTCTCCCATCTTTGCTTTGCTGATGACTTGCTTCTATTTGCTAATGCTAGTACCAGGATCATGAAGGATTGTTTGGATAAATTTTGTCTTGCCTCTGGCCGCTTTGAGAAGTAAATGATCTACTGCTCCCCTAATGTGGACTCTGGTTTGGCTGGGGAGATTAGCTCTATCTGTGGTTCTCCTCTTACCCATGATCTAGGTAAATACTTGGGGGTTCCTCTTATCCATAAGAGAAATCAACAAGCAGACCTATAGTGCTATTGTGGATAAAGTTCAAAGTAAGCTGTCAGCTTGGAAGGGTAAACTTTTCAGCCTCCCTGGGAGAGCCACCTTGATCCAGGCTGTTACTGTTTCCCTCTTTACACTATGCAGACTGTTAGATTACCAATGAGTACTTGTGATGAATTGGACAAGATAAATAAGAGGTTTCTTTGGGGTAACTCTGATCGTGCCAGCAAACCTCACTTAGTAAGATGGGAGTATGTTTGTAAAACTAAAAGGAAGGATGGCTTGGGATTTGAATACGGAAGGGGCATGCATCGGATGAGTTGATTAACTGAAGAACGTTACACTATAACTTGAGGAGGGGGATACCCCGTCTAATAATATGAAATAGCTCTTCGTACCAACGGGGGATCGAAGCAAAAATCTACTTCTCTTACGATGTTTAATCAAGTTGTACGTTATTCGTCTTTTCTTAAGGCTCTTCTTTCCGTAGTTTTTTTAGTATACCTTTTACCTTTTACCCTTTCAAGCCTTTACTTTGACTCGTTAGTGGGTTCATTAGTAGGAAAGTGGAAGAATAGCTTCATCGCATTCTCTTTCAATCCATTCTTATCGAAAAAATACATTAATCTACCAGAGCGAAACTGGTGAATTTTACTATATTTTTTATTGATTATTGAGTTGGCTATTCATCTAAGATTCGAGATGGCAGAGCAAGAGAAGGCCCATCATAAGAATGGTTAGAAACGCGAGCACCTACTCTATTCATTTGAATCTTTGCCTCAAGGTTATAGACTTGTATTTTGGGAAGTCGAGAGAGAACCATCTATCGCAAGGCCAATAATAAAATTTCGTGGCATCAGTAGATACAAATCAAGGATCCATCCGCCTTCCCTCGAGTAGAGGACTTTGAGGGCATATCCTTTTTATAACTAGTAAAACAGGCCAAATGAATCGAAGGTAGGTTCTGAAAGAAAGTAGCTCGGCTGCAAGCCCAGCCCTATACCACAGGCAAAGGAAATCTATCATTTCTTTCTTTTATTAGACCTTTAATAAAAAAGTGCGCTTACCTAATCACACACAGGCATAAGCCTCAGCCTAAACTGAACTGACTGCGAAAGGAAAAGAGTCACTGTCCAGTGGTCTTAACTTAAGTAAGTAGACTGACTGCCCGCTCACTAAGCCTTGGTTGGTGGTGCCTTCTATGATCTTCTTTGGCTTGACAATATGACAGAGATGGGCCCTTGAGCCTGGGCTTTCTTCTTTAAAGCCTTGAGCCGGGTATGAACTCGATTGTTGGTCGGATCTTGCTGGGTATTCCCACTTTGCTTGGATGGCGCCTTTCGCCTTTGATTAGGACTTTTCCGCATTTCATCTCAAAGAGGATCTAAGCTAACTAAGCTAAACAGTGCTTTTCTCTTCCTAAACCCAAAGAGTAAGAGTAAAGCATTCCAATTTCAGGGCTTAGCTTAGGCCCCTTCCTAATCTAATGCCATGCCCAACCAATGCCGAATCCAAGACCTGGTTCACGCTTGAAAGCCAGAGCGAGTCTTCTTCCCACTGACCGCTACTAATAAGATAAGACGAACCACTACCAGTAGTCCTTCTTCCGGGGTTCAATAGCTGCTGATTCTGTAACAGCTTGTTCTGTCACAGCTTCTTCAACTCAACCTCCCCCCAGGAAGTAAGTAAGGTAGCAGGAATAGATCTACTAGGCCTTGAGTCGGGTTTGAACTCCTCTCCCCTCACTACTCTCTTTGGTTCTGCCTTTAAGAGGCCTGTAGAGGGATAATTTTCACTGCAAACTCTTCTCGGTCTCTACGATTGCTTGACTTAAACAAGTGACCTCTTTTCTTTCATCTGTGAGATAATGTCTCTAATTCACTCTCGGATCTAACTCTCTTTCTTTTTCTTTCGGGCTTAGCCGGGAAGAGACTTTAGTCATTGATATCCATATTAAAAGGCGGGTATTCCCACAAAACAAAACAAAAGCGCTAGACCCCTGGTCCTTTACTTTAATCAACAAGGCTGCTTTCCCTGCTAACCCTTCTCGCCAAGGAAAGAAGTCCAATAGCAGCTGATCTTAGCTTTGAGCACTTATTCCTTTTGTTCCCAGCTACCTCTGAGAGTGGTCACGAGCTTATTGGAAGAAGAGCTTTTTCAAGCATTCCCATAGTAAGAAGGTCAACCGAAGCCAATCCATCTCTGTTAACGAATGCTCCTAACGGTTCTATATCCAATTCCTTAAGGATAAGGAAGGGAAGGAGAGAACAGCTACTAAGAGTTATAAGAGCCATACCACAGAAAGCTAAAAGGAGCCGGGGTCTACTACTTTATATACGCTAGCACCAAAGCAAGGAAAGAAGGCAAGGTGCCCAGGTAAAGGCTAAGCTTAGTCGGATGGAGAGAGTGGCTCATCCATCTTTTCGTCTTTTAGACAAGGAGGGAATCTTTCCTTACTTCTTCTCCTAGTGAGTTAAGCGCGTAAACAGCAACTTAAACAGCCTTTCCGTGCCGGTCAGCTAGGAATGAAAGCGACGTACGTACTGGATTGACCAGCGTGTGCCAACTACTCTACTGACCAGCCGAAGAGCATCCTTATAAAAGAATGAATGGGAAGCAGGTATTATTATCGCTTAGCGCTTGTGCTAAGGAACGGCAAACGGAACTAGGGACCATGAACCCCCTCCATCATTATTTGATAGAGAATGCTCCCCGCTTTCTTTCTGTGGTTACTATTAGAACACAAGCCAAGGAACTCAAAACCACAACACAAGCACCCTTTACTAGACTCGTTTTTGAGTTTTCGCCCTTTGCTTCCGGCTTTTAAAGGTAAATAGTAAAAAGAGTTCCCCGTAGAACGCGAGCGTTGAGGCTTTCATCGAAACAAAGAGAGAGGCCCGGCGGGTGCTTTTTTGTGTGTTAGCCAGGCTTGCTTGACTATAAATAGATTAGTAATAAGGTCTTAAGGAACTACAAAAACCGCTATTCCCGTTTGTTTTTGGGCTATAAGACTCTTAGCTTCCAGCGAACTACGTGCATAAGCTTTTTTACTACAAAAACGATTCCTCCCCCGGGAAAAAGCGGTCCGTCAACTGAACTTGCCTTGTTGTGATAGGGGTACCACCTTTTCATTCCCACCAAGGAGCCGTAGCTTTACTTAGATAGGGCTTGACTGCCTTACATAAAGGGATGGCTGCTCTCCTTTATTTCACAAAGAGTGGACCTTGCTTCTCTTATGATTTTTGATACTGCTATTTTTGCCCCTTCACTCGCGTCCCAATCCGTTGGATCAATATACAGCTCGGACATCTCAAACGCACGTAAAGATGTACTTATAAGAAAGGCCGCCTACGCGGTTGTCCCCGCTAAGAATACATGTCTTTTTAAAGCTCATTGTCCTGAGACATAGGCGTTACAGTTTTCCGGAACCTTTCTATCCGGCATACCAACAAACAACTTTTCACGAAAGCCCTCAAAAGAGGAGATGCGCTCAAATACAGAGAGGAATGGAGTAACTCAACTCCGAGAGAGGAACGTGGCTCTCTAACCGCTAGTTTCTTACTTCTCAGGTTCTTACGGGGAATCTCAAAACAAGGTTTCCATACAGATCTTTGGCCATAGAATTGGTTTACCCGTCTTGAGGCATCCCTTGCTCTGCTTGCTCCGCCTAAATATGTATCAATAGCAATGGCAAGATCAACTACTGAAGGGGTTGTGGCACCCGTTTGGCTTTGTTGGCATGACTCCAGGAATTGATCTGAAATAGTAGCCTGCTGACCAAAATGCCTATGATAAAAGAGGCACTAGCTAGTTTACTTGCCTACTTCTTAGAGCGAGGACGTAATCCCGGCTCTATCAGCAGAAGAGGAGATCCTTCGTCCAGGAGTCCATTTCTATCTCGGTCTGGGTAATAGTTATACAGTACCTACTGAGGGGAGGGCTCAGCGAAGCTCGTTGTTTAATAGTCTTTCTCGTCGGAATGGTTATGCGGGCGAAAGCTTAGCGGGCCCACAAGAAAAAGAAACCCTTCCTCCCGATTCTAAATTCGCAAGCTCATTTCCTTCTTTCAGTCGAGCCAGCTAGTGATCCTGATTCGCTAGCTCATCTCCTCCCGTTGGCATTGGTCGAGCAAGTTAACTCCCATACCTCTCGTTTCCTTGGCAGTCGAGTTCGCTTTATAGGAATAGCAGTTTTCAAGCTTCTTGCCCATCAACAAATCCGCGCTAAACTTTTCGTCTAGCCGGGATTTTTATTGAGTTTCATGCCCTCGATATCATTGGGTACATCAAGCAAATCAAGGGAGCCTTTTTCTATATCGGATTAGGCCTTATAATGGATCTCATTTTTTCAAGAATTAGGATTTGGGGAATCATTCGAATGACTTTGAAAAGTCGACTCTAGCATAGGGCAAAAGTAAGCAACCCTGTTTTCTGCCCTAGACGAACTCGGCTTTTGAGATCTTTCCGTTTCTCGCCTAGGGCAAAAGTAAGCAACCCCCATTTTCTTCCCTAACAGACCTAGGTTTTTTAGAAACTTCCCTCTCTACCGATCCTGAGTTCGTATGACTCACTCCTGACTTATGATTCGCATGTTCATGCTCATCTCCTCCTTTCAGTCGATTTAACTGCGTTTCCTCGGATCTCATGTTATAAGGGTTCATCCACCTACGTGCTACACCAATGATTTATGGAAAAACCATAGAGTATAAATAAAAGGGGGATTCCCCCCCCAAAAACTACAAATAAGCCAGTTCATTCCTTAGTTGGATCCGCCGAAGAGATTGGAGCAAGAACTCTTTTAACCACCTTGCTTCCCGGCATCTGCCCTGGGTAGCGATCTACTTGTGTTAAAACTCCAATCGGAAAGTCAGAACGTAGTGCTAAGGTAGTTGTTCGTACTAAGTGCCAGTGATCAGGAGCTATACGCACCTTAGTGATGTAACACCTTTCGGATCAATTCCTCTAGCAGCACGAGTCTCACTTTCTTTTTCTGTCGAAAGCTTTCCACGTAGGTCTGAAATAACCGTTTGTCAGGACGACTTCTCTTACGATGTTTCTGAGCATCCGAGCTAGCTGGTTTTTCCATCATCCATTGATAGCCGCATAAATGACTAGAATTTGTTTTTCTATTGGAATGTCTCGGAGTTGTAATCTTCCTATTTAGGTTGTCACCGTCTCCGCTAGGTGTTTATGGAATTATTGTCGAGCAGGTTGGCTCCTCAACTGTTGCTGAACCTAAGAACATCCGTCAAAAGCCGCATCTCTTCTTTTCTTCTCTGCCAAATGAAATGGTCAAAGCATGGAAAGTAGACTCGAGAAATCCAATCGTCAAAAGCCATCGGAGAAAAGGTTGAAATATAGCTAAAAACAGATCCAAGTAAAGTAATTCACTTGGTTTCTGCTCCTGATTCGCTAGCTCATCTCCTCCCTTGGTTGATTCAATCCCGAGACTAACTAGTCGAGTCACTTCATTTACCCTAATTGCTATTGATTCGCCAACTTCGTTTACTCTCTTTCGATCCATTGTCGTCGAGCAGCTTCGCTTCCCTCCTCGCTAGAGCTTTCATTCGAGCAGTTTCGCTTCCATCTCCTTACTCATCACTTAGGGAATACTTGTACCATGAGTTGTAGAACAAATGGCAAATAGCACCATAGTAGAAGTAGAATCATTACCTGGGATTAGATCTTTCTTCTTCGTTTCCTCCTTTGAGTTGCTGTAGAAACGGTTTCATTGGAGTCAGCCGATGGCGATGGTATTGTTGAACGCTTCGCTAAAGGTATACCTAAGAGACAAACAAGAGAAGAGAAATCTCAAAACCTTTGATCGAGCCACTTCGTTTCTTACTGGATTGGATTACACAAATTAATCCCGAGACTAACTTAGTTAGTCGAGTTACTTTATTAGCCCTAGGCCTATTATCCCGATCCCGAGCCCGATTCGTATGACTCCAAGCTTTTCCCTCTTTTATGATTCGTAAACTCATCTCCTCCCTTAAAGTAAAGGTAAGCCCCTACAGTTACAGCAAGCAAGCATATCCTTTTTTCCACGGTTGGATTACTTGAGTGTAAAAAGGTTTATCCCTGGGATTATAGACTAGACCTATACTAGTGGGCAAGCAGGCTCTAGGGCCACAGATCATTAGGTTCAGTCCCTGGTGATCGAACCATTACTCTAAGGTGACTCTGTCCCTCTTTCTTACGATACAGTTCATTCCGTCCCTTGACACCATTATCAAGTTGGAGTCTTTACCATTCATTACACTCTTGTCTTAAAGTACAGACGTTCGTGCTCTGCATCCGCAAGTCTTTCTTAGTTAGTGGTATGCTATCCTCGTAGGAGTACCTTCTTACAGTTGGAGTACCTATTGCACTAGTTATACCTATAACAACAATATTGGTGTTCCTACAGGGACTCCCTCCCTCTCCCTATGGTCGAGCAAGTTTCACTCCCTCTCTGTCCCCTCTTACTGTTGTTCCTGCTTTTCCGTTCTGGTAGCGAAGTGGAAGTACTCGCGAGCTATGGCTGGCTACGTATTATTGGAGCCTTGCTTGCGCTACGTTCGCTCATAATAACTTATCCACTTACTTGTGCATCGAATCAGCACTTCTCTCACTAGATCTCTGTTATACCCATTTGACAGTTTTTATAGTGGAAACTTCTTTCTCAGTCGAATACAATTAATAAGCCTAAGCACAACTCGGAAGTCAATACCATACGTTGTATCAAATCCTTCCCAATGCATATCGGAACGTGGTGGATGGATACTTATCATTTTGAACATCTTTCATGCGGGAACACAAGCCACTTTCTTTCCCAACATGTGTTGGTCCAACCCCCTTTTTATATCTTTTCGTAACGAGAATATATATTGGTACGAAGCGAGAGTACTTAGCTTAGAGCCCGGAGCTCCTCGGATCGGAAGAACACCAAACTGCGAAAGGAGAAGCCCTCTTCGGAACCCATACCCTAAGTCGATTATTTTATTTAGAATATATGTCAGAATGAGACGCTGACACTTGGTTGCTATTGCAAGCATGAACATGCGGTAGACTTCTCGGAGGTGCCAGTAAGGCGGCTATGGCTGCATTTGCCAAATCCGAGGGCTTTAGTGAGGGGTGCCCCATGGTCTACAGCATATGATGCGGGCCCATGCCTTTTAGTTTATAGAGATCGACTAGACAAGTCATATCCTCAGTTATCACCTCTTTATTCCCTCCCTTGTTTGACTATCTGAGAAAACCACTGGTACTGCCTACTCTACCGCTGAAGGAAGATAATTCATTGATCAGGTGAGCACCAATGTTGTCTATAGTTCAAGTGTCAACCCAGAACAACAAACAGCTTCCTGAGTGGCTGTCTTTGAATGAAAATGAATGAGTCTCTGAAGCTACCCTCACTCAATGCGAAGAACCCTCCGCCCAATGCTTTCCCGGCTGGAAAGTAGCCCTACCCGGAGCAGACAACTCTTGACTGGCAACGGAATTCGTGGCACTCACTTTCCTGGGCCTTCGATCGATCCTTTGTGGGAGAAGGGTGTTAGTACGGGATAGAAGGGGCAGATGCAGTGGGAGTCACCAACCAGTAAGTCAACCACCGATCTATCTCAATGCCATCGGCAAGCAGCTACCTCGGGGGAGGGGATTGCCTAAGAGGCTGCTTGTTGTTTTTTTTGGAGAAAGGGGGCCTTGTCACTTAAAGCCAAATAAATCGATCGAGAATCTCTATCATAATATGACGAGTCTGGCAGGCACATACATTATTGGTGAACCGCGTCCCTCACCATAGGTTGGTCGTATACCTCCGAAACAACCTCCAACACCACACAGGAGGAAAAGGCTCAGGTTGGTTGTTCAAACCTCCCTCTGAAGAAAGAGTTACTAATCTCAATACGATGAGTTATATATATGCCACCTTCTTAGTTCTAGCTTCTGCGTATGTATAAAACTTCTTCCTTTTATGCCTCTGTTTATGCTAAGGTGCATGGGTTTCGGCTGCTTCAGTGAATGCACCTTAGCATAAGTAAGAAGAGAGATAAGGATTGTTAGGGGACAGGCTCACCCAGGGTTCCATGCTTAAGGTCAGGTAGCGGAAGTAAGGTCAATAAGGACCACAACAAGCCTCTCGGCGAGACGAGACGGGCAGTTTGAAGACACTAATACCGGGTGGAAGAAGAAACGAAACTCTACCTATTTCTTATACAAATAGAGGAGGCCAAAAGAATGGGAATCATAAACAGTAAGTGACGATTCTAACTCATCCTGAACCTAGCTGGCGTCAGATTCTTACTCGAAAACGGCGAGGCCAAACACGGCACTAACTGCGGAAACCGAAACACAACGGCTTCAGTGGATGCATCCGTTGTTGATTCAATTGAATGCCAGTCCAGGAGTCGATTATGATCATGAATGTCGTAGAACTATTGCTTCAGCGAATGTATTCGTATCGGTAATTAGACTACTCCATTTATTATGCCAAAGGGTAGGGCATTTAATAATATAACGTCTCCTTCGATCCCCTCTAACAGTGCGTAATTAATTGATCATCTAACACCGACACCGGCACCAACCGATTACCTTACCGGCTTTCAAAAAAGCACCTTTGGATCGATCCTCGGCATATAAATGACAATATGGTGGGAACTAGAAGATCGGAGAAAGAATCATAACTTCTCGCTTTATCACGCCGGGGCTTTTGGCAACACTAGATTTTAGGAATTATCGACCTTTGCAGCCCTCTCTCTCTTACCCCTTTTACTCGGAATCACACTATTTGAACTCCTATAGCGTCTCCAACTCCCGTCGAGCTCACCCCCTCGAAAATATCATGAATGTATCGCTGAACCGGGCGTTGCACTTTCATTAGTTAGCCCGACCTCAGGTTACCGGACACGTAGGGCACAGGCCTTGGTTTGCCCACCAACTTATACTAGAACTGGGAAATAAACAACCAACCACCTTTTCTGGAGCAGGAACCAGAACGAGCGCAACAACTGGCGCCTTTCATTGGTTCTACGGGCACTGATAATAGATTCAATCAAAGGCGCTATTTAGCCCTCCTCACTATAATCGTACCAACCGGAGGGCGTGACTTACAGAACGGGATAGAGAGGACTTCTTCGCATCGGTTAAATGCATCTCTGTGGACTGGACGTGAAATAGAGAAGGAAAGGTAGTGTTGCTCTATACCATCTAAGTCGTACCCTGGTGGGCGCAGAGTGAAATTACTCAAACATAGAAAATATATACCTGGCATTTGTGTTTGCAGTACAAAAGCTCAGACACTATCTCCTGGAACATCCCGTTCGGCTCATATCGAAAGCAGATCAGCTCAAGTATTTACTCTCGAGCCTTTCTTAAAGGATAAGTACCAAGAGGTTATGGATTATCCAAATGGTCCATGATGTTTCCCTAATGTTGTAAGGCAAAGGGCAAGCGTTGGCTGATTTCTTGGCAGCTCATCCAGCCTCAGATGACACTTCTTTGTCAGATGATCTACCTGATGAAGAAGTTTTATATGCTAAAGTTAAGTTCCCATGGGAGATGTACTTCGATGGTTCACTCAGGAGCGGGGGCAGGGATTGTCTTCATGACCCCAGAAAGGTCAATGATCCCTTACTCGTTCACACTGACTTCAGCTGCTTCAAACAACGCTGCTGAATAGGAAGCCCTAATCATAGGATTGGGTATAGCTTTGGAGATGAAGATTGATCCTCTTACAGTGTATGGCGATTGATTCTCAACTGATCGTTAATCAACTGAAAGGCACTATTAAGAAAGAGGTCTCTCGAGCCTTATTTCATCAAGGCACGCAAGCTCCTAAGTAAATTCCTCGAAGTAAATGTCGAGCATGTTCCACGGTCACAGAATCATTATGCCGATGCGCTGGCAAGTTTAGCGGCAGCCTTGGCTCTTGGTCCAAACCACCATGCCACTAACAGCCTGATATAATACATTCTAATCTAGCCTTATCTCTTCTAACCTGTAGGAAGCCTGGGAAGACATTAAAAGAAAGCCATGGAAGCCGTTACGCTCCTCCCGGAGGGACATCGCTGCACTCCACTTTAGGAACTGAAAGTGAGTTAAAGAGGGTCAAGGGGAGTCATAACAATAATCTTTCTCTTGCTCCTACTCAGCTCTAGGCCTAGCAGCCAGATTCAGTTAGCTACTTAACTCAGTAAGCAAGCTACCTAGCTTTTCTAACCCTACAGGCAAGCAAGCTAGCTACAAAGACATTGAATCACTTGCTTGGGGGGAGCCCACAAAGAACCATGCCACTAAGGAAAGAGAAGGAGAGATCTAACCTATTCTAAGATATCCTATCTTGCTATAACCCTTAGAGAACTAGAATAGATACAGTAAGGAAGCGATAGCTAGCTCGACCGGCAGGGAGAGGAAGAGATGGCCACATACTAAAAGAAGTGGATATATTATCTCCTACATTCCCCTAGCTACCGGCAAAAAGCTAGCTCCATCTAATGGGTGCTAATTCAACATATCTTGCTCTAAACCTCCAGTCAAGTAGCGACATGTTTCCGACTGCCAAGAACCAACAAGACTCATCCAGTCTTTTCTTTCCTTGCTTATCTGTCCTTGCTTTCCAAACCATCTAGCTACTAAGATAGGAAGGGTTCAAAGTCAGCTAGGTTGCAGCTCTTGCTCTATCCTAGGGCTCAGACTCAGGAGATATGGAATATCAACAACAAGCAGAGATTGGCTACTTCATGCCCCGATGAGAAAGAGCTAATTAGGGCTAATTCATTCCATATTCTTATAAACCTATAGAGGACGATGGAAGACAACTAATAATACAAAAAGATGATAGTCCGATAGATAGATGCAATTGAAGAAAGAGTAGGAAAGGTATTTTGCTAATTCATATAAGAAAACAGGAGGGTCTTACTACAATACCTAGACACAATACATATACTACAACTAGAGGAGAAGCGTTCTACCTAACTCTTTATCCTCATTGGACTGAAGGATTTCGCAAAAGAGGAGCTAACCCTACTCATGCTAGCTCCCTATTCCAAGCCTTACTACATGAGGTAGCTTGCTTACTCTTCTCTTGCCTGAGAGTGAGAGATCTTATTTGATATTAGGCATTCGAGCTTGCTCTATCCGACGCTTACCGACAAGAGAGAGAGAAAGAGCTCTTAGTCGCTCGTCGCTTACCGACAACATGAGCTCCAGAACCACAAGGATTATCCTCAAGCCAGTTCATAAGATTCGGGGGGAGATAATTAATCCAAGAGCTTGTTGACTGTGCTGATTTAAGCCTTTTTTTTTATTCTTTTTTCAGGGGCCAAGTGCTGGACGTCTATAGCCTGGCTCCAGAGTGTCCTGAGCGTCATCAGGTTAACTGAAAACCCACAGGGTCAATCAAGCTGGATGCGGTTAACTTTTGCACCATCACTTGTGCCTGCGACATACAGGGGCCTGTTGTGCTCTGTAGTCCCCTGTAGTTGATCTATTTCGCAGAAAGTGAATACATGAGAAAGACTAGAGACCCAGCTGGTAAATGATGGCCGGGTTTACTTGCTTGGAGAAGGTTTCAATTGACTACATGAGGAAATTGAATGCCCAAAACCCTCACACGCCTTACACCTTGTAGGAGTCCACTCAAATTCAGCGTGAATGGTAATCCAATTCCCATCCGCACACTCATCGGATTCTTTTATTGGATGCAGTAAACGAAACTTATCAACATGCTAGGCGACCGCACTAGCTATATAACTCAGACCGGTAGAAGTTCAAAACTCTAGGGGAACATGAAAGAGTATAACCCGTCTTCCACTCTTCTTTCTTTTGATTTGACTTCTTTCCGCATCGGGGCGAAAACGGATAATTTGATAGAATCCCGTCAATCTTTCGAAAGGGAAGTGCATGGGAGTGGGATGGAACTGGCGATGCACCGAATCTTTCAGAAGAGAGGACGTAGAAGGGCAGATCTGGGGAATCCGTATGGAATCCAATCCAGTGAAGGAGGTCAAGAGAAGAGGGCTAGTGATCATCCTATCTCTGAAGTAGTCGGCTTTTTTTCAACGAATTTCTTCATTCTTTCAGCCCTTCTATTGTATTGAATCTACTCTGATCTGGATTCCATTCTCGTCTTTGCAAGCGGAAGGACAGATCTCGAATTCTGAACTTGATGAACTGCTTTCGCCCCCTTACCTGTGTATCCCGGCTACCCTGCATCAGGACTACCAGCACCGCCAGCTGCAGAAGGAATTTGAGTAGCAGTAGCGGATCGAGATGCAGTCCCTCTTCAAGAGCTCTTACGCTAAAGGGTGTTTTCTAAGTAGCCAAGGAAGGGAGTAAGAAGGGGTCAACCAACCATGAATAGGGTTTTCTCGTCGTACTGACACCTCGCTGGTACCGAGGACAAAGGCGTGCTGAAAGAAACAAATGGCTTTCCGGAACCCTCTTCTAGCCATGGAGAGTGCCCTGTAAGCCAGTAATTGGAATACTTTTTCTAGGGCCAGTTAGAGATTTTCTTTCTAGTTAGATCAGTTCTGGAAGTGAGCAAGCAAGCTAGACACGAAAACTAAGGATAGACGCACTGGGATAGCAAGCAAGTTTGTTGAAAGAGGGGCAGATCACTCCTAAAAGCAGCCTATACGATACCACCATTTTGCCAAGAGGATCGGTAACGATGAACATTTGTTCCCATCAAATGAAACTTCCTTCCTGCTTAAGGCACTAGTTCGGATGGAAACCCTGCTCAGGCGGGTGGCCTAGCTAACAAAGCTATCCCTCAGAATCATAAATAGCAGCATTCCTTTCTTTTCTTGCCTTTGAGTTGATTACCGCCCTTTTTTATTCTTGCTTTTGTGGCGTGCTTTCGCACATAAGATAAAAGGTTGCTTTTAGCTGAAAAGATTGAGCCGCCCCCTACCCTAAGTCATTGCATTGATAAAGATGAGTGCCCTGGTTCCTAGCCTTGGATGTCTTGCTTTGAATAAAACTAGTTGATGAACCAAGCACTGGAGGAGACTTTACTTCTGATCCTAGTTTTATTTTCTATGGCTATGAACGGTAGAGGAATAAAGAGACTAAAGAGAGTATCCTTTTGCTCCCCCTCTCCCTTAAAGCGGAGTTCCATCTAATAATAAACAGTATGGGCTCCGATCGAGATATGCCTTCTCGGACAAAGGAACCTAAGAAACTACTATGTTCAAGCCCTCCTCGGTGGGGGTAGCTGTTGAAGTGACTGATTCTGAAAGAGAACCCTAAAAAGGGAAGGGCGCAGATCGACCAGTTGGCAGAGAATTGGTAGGAAAGGGCTGCAGCCGGGGGAATTTTAGTACTTTTGGCTGGTTCTTTTTAGTGCCCACAACTATTCTCAAGATAGAATGTATCAGGCAGGAGCATGTTGTTCGCTGTTTGCATCTCTTGTTCGAATGCCAGTGAGGCCTTCTAATACCCCTCGTGATGAATCCAAAACGGATTAGAAATATCTACGTCTATCAAAGTGAGTTCAGTTTTATTTCGAATTTCTGAATAGTATACCCGCATTTCGGCTAAATAGCTAGAGGAATACCAGTTGCGGGGTCTACTCCTGGTGTTAGAGCACCCACTAGCGCCACGGAACCCCCTCTTCTGCTGCTGTCTGTGAAGAAAGAGGCTAAGCCAAACAGATCCTAGGTAGCTGGATTTGATTGTATTGCTATTCCATTGCCTTTTAAGCTATTGTTTTGGACTTTCTGTGTCTGACTCATAACAATCTTAAACTAAAGATTTAAAGCCCCTGGCTGGTCTCTGATCGAATCCATCTTTCTATTGATCGAATGAGTAACCTACCACTATCAAACACCTCCTTTCCTCAGGTCAAAAAAGGAGCTAGAAAGCTCTCATCCTTCGGAAGCGTAAAGGGAATCGGAGACAGCCAAAGGCCTTTTTCAGTTTAATGTCTTGACTCCCGTGGTAAAGCCCCTGAACGAGCTTTCTAGATAGCTTCTATGCCATTCTGTTGAAAACTAATATCCAGGAGGTAACTTAATTGGAGAATTTAGGTCTCTGCTAGCCCAGCTCTCTTGTCCCAATGATAGGGCGGAGCCGGAGAAAGCTCCCCGAAAAAGACGGATTCCGCTCTGCGGTTGATGAGGAATAGCAGTCACGACCTCGAGTTGTCTCTACTGATGTGGGTCATCGCGGTGATAGGACCGATTCTTTTATCCTTCTGCGCTACAACGAGACTCCTTCCCTCTTGGCATTCCCGATCTGGCTTTTGCATTAGTAACTCTTTAATATACGGACATTAAAGTAAGTATAACATATAATTAGTACCAAATCGTAAGACTAGGCTATATTCTAATTCACTTATTACACACTCAGCTCGGCGAACTCATCCAGAAGAGAAGAAAAAAGAGAGCGATCTACTGGCTTAGCTCGAGAAAGCACTGGCTGAGCTCTTCCTTTCGCCTAGTTCAATAATAAAATACCTCGATATTATTCATCCAACCAAAGAAAGCAAACGAAACCTGCCTACTCATATTCGGATATGTTTAGCAATCTAAAGAAAGATGCTCTTGAAAGCTCCTCTGAATACCAAAAGGTTTCCCCGTTCGGCCAAAGGCGAGGAAAGAAGGCTCCAGATAGCTAGATTCATTGTATGGCCGGGCATTTCTACACTTAGCGTTAGCGGAGGAGATGTAAAGGCATCCCATCTAAAGCTTTATGCATAGCTTTTAGCTTCTCCAGCAAAAGACTAGTATCCTATGGCAGCTCATCCCGAAGAATCAAAATAGAGGTCTGCCTTGGCATTTCACTTCCCAAAGTAAGTAGGCGAACCACTTTACGCTTTCTATTTAGAAGAAATTCCAATGCTTATACAGCTCAACGGGAGCTTCAAACCGAGGTGGGTAATTCGAAGATGCTATTGACTCAGACTTTGCATCCGCTAAATCCAATAACGGGGAAGGTTACTCACTTAGTGCAAAGCACGGAGGTTCTGGAAGAAGTGTGGTTACATACTTAAATTCCACTTTTTAACCTAAAAAAGACTTTAAAAAGGACGTTTGGGACCCGAAGCAACAAACGCCTTACCAGGGATATATTCTCAAACTAACAGCTTCAAGATAAAGGGGATGCGCTCTCGGATGAAGAACTTGAGGCAACGGCCAGAGGTAGTTGACTAGCTTGGAGATAGGCAGAGGCAGCTTGTTTACTACTTAGTGATTCCAGGGTTTGTACCCGGATTGAAAACCTCGCTCTTGAAGTGAGTCCTCTTCCTTTAGTGGGAGGAAGAGTTATAGTTCAAGCTACCTGAGCTAACTGCTTTTCACTCGAATTCAACTTCACTGCTCTTAGAGCGAGAAGAGGAAAACCCCTCTCTCGAATGAAGAGGAGGGCAGCTTCGGCGGGACCTAATTCAGGAGCAAAGGTGGAAAGGGAAAGACTTACTACGTTCATGCTCCGCCCCCGTGGTTCACTCACTCTCTTTCAGCGCTTTCTTCAAGCAATGATGCGATGATAAAACGCGGAGAAATAGAAACAAAAAAACAAGCAAGACACTCTAAGAACAAACAGTCTTTGTAAGTTTCGCCTACATATAAAAAAAAGGAATAGGCATTGAAGAGAGTCAGCATAGAAAGACAATCAGAAAGAAGATAAGCATTTGGCATACACTTTTGGCAAAGAAATGTAACATCCACCCCTCCCCTTAACCACACGGTCTCGTGCATATCAAATCACTCGGGTACAGAGAGACGGAGGCGGGGAGGTAACCATTCGCTCGCCATGTGGAATTACTGTTCTTTCTTTAAGAGCCCTTTCCTTTTCGTTTCTCTCAACATAAGAAATTTCATAGGAAATAAATCAGTGACAGCCCCGTATACTATGCAAAGGCAAAAAGTACGAAGTACGAGAAGGGGCAAGGGTCTGTCTTGGGTTCAATTCCCAAAGCTCCTATGTGGCGAAGTCATAAAATCGAAAATTAGTTGTCAGAGTTACCGTGCAAAATAATTTAATTCCAATCTACGATGACGGTGCAAAATCCGTGAGTCCCGAGGCTGCTACAATGAAAAAAATCGTAGGTATTCTTTCTCTTTCTGGGGTTGCCCGTTCGGAGGATCAGTGGGAACAAATAGCCACGCATATGGCTGAATGGATTTCTCCTGATTCGACCTGTAATGAGCTCTCATTAAAAAAGGTTTTAGGACGGCTGGAAAATGCGACAGATGAGGAGTTTAATAGGGAACTCAGGCTTACAATTTTGGAATAGTCTGGAAATGCATTTAAAAGGAAATGAATTTTTGCATTCCGATCTATAAAAAAGCGAGTAAGTAAACTGCCGCATACCCGCATGCTATCCATGAAAATAGACTACTACCAGCGGAAGGGCCGCTTTTTCTTCTTCGAATGATTCTGTTTTTTCCGTTAGAGGATATTCTGATGGAACTGGTGCCAATGATTGATAACATCGTAGAGTAGAGCAAGCTTTCCCCTTTTTATATTCGTATAGAAATTTTAGGACATTCCGGTACGAGGTTGTCATTGCAGCATATGCCTCCACGGGCTCAAAGTGACAGGTATTTCATGGGCTATCCGCTCGGGTCTGAAATTAGGGCTTTTTCGTTTTGCAGGTGTCGTATGACCCAAAAAAGTCTTTATATTAGCAGCCCCAACCATTACAACATAGGGGCTCGGAAGTTTCGTTTAGACCCGTTCCAAGGACATTATCTTTAATCTTCCTCCCTTCAACAAAAGCAGACTCGGCGGGATCGAATGCTTTCCCGGTCGAGGTTCAGTACATCCGGGTTCTCAGCTCGATTTTCTCTCTGTATCCACCTTTAGTCGGTATTCAGGGTTCCATTCTTGATGTATCTACTATTTAAGTTCCTTCTGATCTATCTACTGTAGGTTCAATCCCCGGTCATTCTATCTTTAGTGAGGGGACGAGTCATCTTGCTCGACATCATGGGATCGCGCTTTCATTAACGGGCTGCTTACTCCGAATTGGGATATATAATTAGCCCAAGCAAGACAAGGCAAATTGAGGTGCGGTGACGCGAAGATCGGTACTTTTTTTCTTCCTTTCCTTATTGTGTGCCTTTTCGGGTCTTCTTGGTCAAGCTGACTGACTGGCGTGCTAATGAGGCTTTGGAAGAGCGAAGACTTTCTGACTGGCTAATCTTATGATTGATGGTTCCGATGGACAATACGACTTGGAATTCCCATCAGAAGCTAAGAACGGTAAGCCGTCAGGTCAAAGTACGTATTTGAGGATTGCCTCTCCATGACAGATGGCTTCCTCCTCATTTTCCAATAACAAATTCAAATAGGCTTGACCCTTCCCCCCTCCCAAACCGATTGTTATTTTATCGTTTTCGTATCTTGCTTTCTTGCAGTCTGGAATTGTTATTGAACTGGTTTAATCTGGTATTGTTAGTAGGAAGTGGTGATAGATAGCAGGAGGCTTACTTACCCGATTCCTTTCTGATGGCGGTCCAAAGAGGAGCTAGCAGAACAATCGACACAAGAGAGGAGAGGAGAGGGTAACGAAGTAGCTCGACTGAAAGGAGAGGGCAAACTATCTCAAGGAGACGACCAAAGGAAGAGTCCCTGCAAGAAAGGCAAAAAGTGCAGAACTGAATGATCAAACTGATGCTTCTACGCAGAAGAAGAGAGAGAGAGAAGGCACGAAAGCTGGCCGAGAAGAGAGGCCCGACCATGGATAGGCGTAACCTTTGGCATGAGATTTATCAACTAAGCCTGGCTATTTGCACCCCTTGGCTTAAGGTGGCGGTAAGCTTACCCACTCCGTTGTCTTAGCATGAATAATTCTTGATTCAGCTCCAGACCGGAATTAGACCTACTCTCGTTCATAAGGGTAGCCTCCTTTGTTAAACTACCCTGGCTTAACTTGGAAAGCTTCCAGGGCATCTCTAACGCGCTATGCTGCGACTGTAGCTAAAGCGAGTGCTTACCTTTCCGCTGGAACCTTCTCCCGGTTTTTGTTTACGAGAATAAAGATAAGTGTGTACGATACCGCTTTCAAGCTCAAGCTTCTCGGGCGGCAGAGTTCTTCCGCAAATCTATATATCTTCCTTCTGTCTGTTCATCAAAATCAATATCTGTCCGATTGCGCTGTGGATTCAAAAAATATATAAAAAAGAAACTTTTTAAACATGCTTCACTTTTCTTTTTAAAGAAGTAAAGCGGGTATCGAAGCAAGGGAAATCCAAAAACGGAGGAGACGGTTTCGAGTAATCCCATGGGTAATCAATAGACCAAAGACACTTTGTTGAAAGCCGGTCTCCAGTAGTGTTTGCACATGCATTTCCTCAACTAGAAAACTATCAATCCACTCTCATTCATGCATCAGGCTTGTGGTAGGCCTCTATGGGATCAGTTCCATTCGTAGCTAGTAGAAATGCAATTTTTTACTCTTGCGTCTTCTATTCGTGCTTCTTCACCTTTTCACTCTTACTAAAAAAGCTAAAAGGGTGCTCCGGTTGATCCCCAAGCGTTTGATCTCGTACAGTCCGTCGCTTCTTTTGGGGTGGCAGCCAGCGCGGATACTTTTTTATTTTATAAGATAAGATCGAGTGACTTCCCCGCGTATAGTATAAAGGGAGGTAGCAATGGAATCCGGGCAGCCCCTACCAAAAAAAATGAAAGAGTGTTGTGTGAGTACCAAGAGTTGTATATCCAAGTACAGATGCTATGGAAGCAGCATAGCTAGTTGGTTTACCATAACTATTAAGGGCTGCTAGGTGAATCCCTAAAGTAGATTAGTTCGATCAGCAACACCTGTCTCCGCAGCACCAGGACCAATACAATACCTCGTTTTTACCCAGAACCTGTCTCTGCAGCATTGGAACCAAGATCGGGCTTGGCATAGTTGCAGTACGAGTTTCCCGGTCTATTTAACTAACTGAAGCTAGCCGGGATCGAGAGCTTTCTTATCATGCGGCTCTTGGATCAAAAAGAGGCTACTGGACCAAGGCTTAAACTGCCGGGCACGGACGAGCTAGCTGGGCGAAGGGATTCAGAAGACCGAGTCAAGCGACTAAAGCGACTACCATACATAGAGCTGGAAGCTGCACTAGTGGACGAAGAAGTAACTAAAGCCTGAACTGGATGTGGAAACGAAACTGTACAGGAAGAAGAATCGCCCTACTTTATTACATTACGGCCTTTCCCTCTTGGAATGAGCATAGCACTGTAACCCCTCTAAAGAGGAAGAGAGTGTAATGCAGTTGTAGCCTTTTCATTATTATATTCTTTAGGATTCCTCGAAAGAAGCGCGGCTTTTCGTGATATAAAAACTCTCCCCGGTTAGGGAGGCTTTCGGTCTTTCGGTTAAGCTGTTAGTACTTATAGTCAATGTTTCTAATCTGGATGAGTGAAACAAGGGATCAAAGCGTCGAGGCGCGAAGTCTTTAAGATCGGATGCAATTCTGAAGCTGGTACATGCTGCACTGGTCCATGTTTCTGGCAGGCCTGGAATCTCTTAGCATATTAAAAGAAATCGGACAAGATGGTTGGCCTGTAATGGCCATGCCTTCTGATCAGCCAACGCATTTTATGCCCTGCTTGATGTGATCCACATACTATACTCCATCATGGACTTGAAACATAATTTTTTCGGCTTCTTGCTCACTCACACACCTGAGGAGCAGTCCGTCCTTTCCACGCCGATACAATATCCCGAAAATCAAAGCATAATTCAAAGCTTGTTGTTTTACTGACCTGGGCCCTATAGCCGGGTCGAACCAAGCTTAAAAGGCTCTATAACGGCCTCCTTTAACCACGAGGAATGTTGATGAAGATCTTGATTCGAAGTGCTTTAGTGAAATTCACATCTCGGGAATACTTTTCGATACGAGCTACTGTACTCTTCTCTGATCTACGACCTTCACTATTAGTTTCTAGTAAGTAAGTCTTCTTATGCTACCCAGAAGCTCTTAACTCCCTCCTGATTATCGTTGTTAGTTTTACCTAGGAAAAAGCTGCACTAATGGGATAGTAATCTTAAAGATATTATGCTACCCTCTCTTCTTCGAGTAGAGCTACTTCTATTACCTGGGGGGAACTCCTTCTTAACGACCTCTTCGCCCTCTTGAAGTAAGCCTTCTCTAAGCCCTCCAGATGCTAGACAGATTCCTTCTCTTTCTCTCTACGGGATAGGATTGAACTTGATGGCTCGACCACCGGTAAAGTAAGACTATCAAGCTTTCCCACAGGGATAGGAGAAAGAAGAAGGAAGGAGCTTACTAAGGGTGGGCGGAACCGAGCTTTACTTACTATTAGTGAAGGGCGTAGAGACCGCTTTAGGCTAGCTTATGGGTTACTTATGGGAGTGCTCTCTCAAGAATTAATCAGGAGTCGTTCGCACATAGCCTGTTTAGTTTGAACTTCCTTCTTTCCGCTTGGCCCATGGATCAGGGGAAGTCTTCTTTGAGTGTTGAGGGTTAGAGGATCATTCCAGCACAGAGAGAGTATGCCCAAACCCGTTCCCAAGGGCAGCAGTCCAAGGAAAGGAAAGGAGCGAGTCCCAAATCTTAGTGCCGTTGAAGTCCGCGATCGTAAATATCTTGCTATTAATTGTAATTCCTGGGTCTTTGCTCATTCGTAAGGTCAAGGTTGCTAAAGTCTGAAATAAGGGCAGTTATTATGGTCAAGTAAGGTAATCGCATATCCATCCCTTGACATTGAGAAGGATTTCCAGATAAAGAGGAAGTGGTGCAGCTTGAGAGGTTGGAGTTCTCTCTTTTGCTTCTGCTAGTGAAAGGTAGGGCTTTGAGGCTCATTCTAGTGTGAATGAAAGGCAGGAGGCTCTAACTTTGATTCTGTTTACTTACTCGACCAGCGAGAGAGGTTGTTTACTTCCTTCTTTCAAAGCTGGACCAGGGAGCCTATTGATTGATTGATAGAGCAAGGCCTATGGCTTGAGAGATAGGCAAAGTGAACCCGCCACTGTCAACTGGTTTAGGAAGATGCCTACTTGTTCAACTGGCTCACAAGGCATGCATACACAACCCAGGGAATCATACTCACTTGGCTGTATTCAAGCACGAGACTGATCTGAGGTTACTGGCTTATGAGAGATCCAGAGGAGGGAGAAGATCTTTCACGGGAAATCCTTATGTATAAACGAGCGCTCAACCCTTTGAATGGATTCATTGTCAATCCTTCACACAAGTGCTAAACAGGTCTATCAATCTACCATATTTGGGGCATACCAAGAGAATGAGGTGGTTTACTAGCTCGACCAAAGTGAGTTTACTCGCTTGTTTGATAGAAAGAGCAAGAGGGATGCTAAACAATCCAATTCTACTAGAAAGAGGGTCTAGACGAGCTCAAAGCTAGATCTTGTATTGAATCAGTAGTGAGGAATGAGGTCAAAGATCAACTAGTGGGTGAAAGGATCATGGCCGATCTCAAGTGTGATCCCAAGGATCTATGAATCCCTCATAAAGGGAGTGTAAAGTAAAAGCCCCGAAAGAAGGGCATCTTTGTAGAAAGAAAGAAGTTGTCCTACTGCTTACTCTCTTTTCCTTAGCACCAATATGCTCTAGAAAGCTACAGCATCCCGCTATTCCTTATTCTTGATAGCACAGGAAAGGGACGATTCTCTGTGCCTACCTATCCCCAATCACACAGGAATGCTCGCTTGGCTGCTTACCAATCCTTTCACTTTCAAACAATTCCTCGCGCATCAAAAAACTTCTAGTAAAGCGAAGGAGACCCACTTCCCACTTCTCCTTCCCCGCCCCAGAAATGGGGCGGGCCTCGTTCTTATTGAGCGTACCACC